GTTCCCGTAGTTGAGAACAACAATGGCTTTTCAAGCCGTAGTCCTTGGGGTCTAGCCAAGCGGGAATATATGACTTATTTTATGATTTTTCTTGGGGTTAGTTTTATATTGGGGACTTTAGCTGTAGCGTCTAATCCTTCTCCTTATTATGGGGTAGTGGGATTAGTGTTGGCGTCTGTGGTTGGGTGTGGGTGGTTAATGAGTCTTGGTGTTTCTTTCATTTCTTTAGTGTTGTTTATGATTTATTTGGGTGGTATGTTGGTGGTTTTTGTTTATTCAGTGTCTTTAGCTGCGGATCCGTATCCTGAGGCATGGGGGAGTTGACGGGTGGTGGGATATGGGTTGGGTTTTGTGTTGGTGGTTTGTGTGGGGGTGGTTTTAGGAGGGCTTGTTGAGTTTTGAAAGGTGGGGGTTGTTACTGTTGATAGTGGGGGGATGTCTTTTATGCGGTTGGATTTTAGTGGAGTCGCAGTGTTTTATTCATGGGGTGTTGGTTTGTTTTTAGTGGCGGGGTGAGGTTTGTTATTGGTTTTGTTTGTTGTGTTGGAGCTTGTGCGCGGGTTGTCTCGGGGGGCGATTCGGGCAGTTTAGGGGCTTAACAGAAAATAGTTTATTTGAAAATACCAGCTTTGGGAGCTGGAGAGAGAGGTTTAAATCCTTTTTTTCTGAGTACTCTAAGAAGGGTGAAGTCTTCAGTTTTTGGTTTACAAGACCAATGTTTTTCATAAACTATTAGAGTATTTAGTAGCCGAGTATTTTGTTTTCTAGGGTTCCGACTAGGGGGAATAAGATTAGTAGGGTAGTGAAATATAGGAGTGATGCTAGTTGACCAATGATGATGAAGGGATGTTCTACGGGTTGGCTGCCCACTCAAGTTAGGATAAGTAGGTTGGCTACTAGCAGTCAGAAAAGTAGTTGAGAGAGGGGGCGGAATGTTATGGTTCGCTGTTTAGATTTATGAAGGAAGGGGATTAGGAGGAGAATGAGTACGGAGGCTGCTAGTGCTAGTACGCCTCCAAGTTTATTTGGGATTGAGCGTAGAATAGCGTAGGCGAACAGGAAGTACCATTCCGGTTTGATGTGTGGGGGTGTTACTAGTGGGTTAGCTGGGGTGAAGTTTTCTGGGTCGCCTAGAAGGTTTGGGGAGAATAGGGTTAATGTTAGGAGGGGGGTGAGTATGAGTACCAGGCCTAGGATGTCTTTGATGGAGTAGTAGGGGTGGAATGGGATTTTATCTGAGTTTGATGTAATGCCTAGGGGGTTGTTTGAGCCTGATTCGTGAAGGAATGTGAGGTGGATGATGGTAATTCCTGCGATGGCGAAGGGGAGGAGGAAGTGTAGGGCGAAGAATCGGGTGAGGGTTGGGTTATCAACTGAAAACCCTCCCCACGCTCATTCTACTAAGGTTTGTCCAATGTAAGGAATAGCTGAAAATAGATTGGTGATGACGGTCGCTCCTCAGAATGATATTTGGCCTCATGGGAGTACGTAGCCTACGAAGGCGGTGGCTATCAGTGTGAGGAGGAGAATTACTCCTGTGTTTCAGGTTTCTTTGTAAAGGTATGAGCCGTAGTAGAGGCCTCGGCCGATGTGGAGGTAGATGCAGATGAAGAAGAATGAGGCTCCGTTTGCGTGTAGGTTTCGGATAAGTCATCCGTATTGGACGTTTCGGCACATGTGGGCCACGGAGGAGAAAGCTAGTGAGGTGTCTGCAGTATAGTGGGCGGCTAGTAAGAGGCCGGTGATGATTTGGGTCATGAGGCAGATTGCTAGGAGGGATCCAAAGTTTCATCAGGCAGAGATGTTTGATGGAGTGGGAAGGTCGATTAGGGAGTTGTTGATTATTTTTAGTAGGGGATGGGATTTTCGGATGTTGGGGGCCATTATTTTATATTTGGGTAAGTAAAGTAATTGTTAGGATTGTGAGGGCGAAGGATCCCAGGTAGGTTTTGATTAGGCCTGTGTGAAGTGAGGTTGAGATTTTGCTCATTGTTTGGTGAAGGTCTGCGAGGCCTTCAGGACCTATTTTTTTGTACCATGACATGTCGATTAGGTGGGAGGCAATTTTTTGTCCGTTATGCAGTATGATTATTGGGCTGAATCGGTGTACTAAGGGATTGAAGTAGCCCAGGGAAGATGAAAAATTTGTGAGGGAATTTTGTTTTGGTGAGGTAAGAGTGTGGGTTGCATGTGAGAGTTCTAGGGCGAGGATGAGTCCGAGGGCTGTAACAATGATTGCGGTAGTTTTTGTTAGGATAGGCATGGTTATTGGGGGGGTTTTTGTTGGTAGGATGAGGGAAGAGATTAATAGTCCTGCTGTAATGCTGCCGAGGGCAAGTCGTGTAATGGGTAGAATGGCGGAGGGTGTGTTTTCGTTGGTTGGTGTGATTGGTGGGGTGCGGGTGTGTCCTGTTTGGACTAGGATGGTTATGCGCAGGCTGTAGGTTGCGGTGAATGATGTAGCGAGTAATGTGAGTAGTAGGGCTCAGGTGTTGATGTAAGAGGTATTTAGGTTTTCGATAATAATGTCTTTGGAGTAAAAGCCTGCTAGGAAGGGTGTGCCTATTAGGGCAAGGTTGCCGATGGTTAGGCAGGAGGTGGTTGATGGGAGGGTTTTTTGTAGGCACCCTATTTTTCGGATATCTTGTTCTCCGTTTAGGCTGTGGATGATAAGGCCTGAGCAGAGGAATAGCATGGCTTTAAAGAAGGCGTGGGTGGAGATGTGGAGAAAGGCTAATTGTGGGAGGTCTAGGCCAATTGTGACTATTATAAGGCCTAGTTGGCTTGAGGTGGAGAAGGCGATGATTTTTTTAATGTCATTTTGGGTGAGAGCGCATGTGGCGGCGAAGAGTGTCGATAGTGCACCTAAGCATAGGCATAAGGTTAGGGCTAGTTTGTTAGAGGACAGTAGGGGGTGAGTGCGGATGAGCAGGAAAATTCCGGCTACAACTATTGTGCTGGAGTGGAGTAGGGCGGAGACTGGGGTGGGGCCTTCTATTGCTGCTGGTAGTCATGGGTGGAGTCCGAATTGAGCTGATTTTCCTGTGGCGGCTAAAATTAGGCCTAGGAGGGGGAGAATGGGTGTTTGTGTGTGAGTGGTTTGCTGAATTTCTCAGGTGTTTAATGTTGAGGCTAGTCATGCTATGCTTAGGATTAGGCCGATGTCTCCGATTCGGTTGTAGATTATGGCCTGTAGTGCGGCTGTGTTGGCTTCGGCCCGTCCTTGTCATCAGCCGATGAGGAGGAATGATATGATTCCTACTCCCTCCCACCCTACGAATAGGAGTAGTATGTTATTGGCGATGGTTAGCGTGAGCATGGCGATTAGGAAGATGAGAAGGAAAGTGAAGAATTTTGTAATGTACGGTTCTGAGCTTATGTATCATGAAGCAAATTCTAGGATGGACCATGTCACGAATAGTGCGATGGGGAGGAATGTTATGGAGTAGAGGTCTATTTTTAGGGTTAGGGGGATTTTGAAATTTGAGATAAATTGTCACTCTCAGTAGGTAGTAATGCTTTCTATCCCTGAGTATGAGAAGATGGTTATTGGTATTAGGCTAATTAGGAAGGCGGTTTTGACAGTTTTAGAGATGGATGAGGGGGAGTTTTTGAGTTTTAGAAGAGGGGGTAGGATGATTGGGGTTAAGAGGACGATGAGGGTGAGTGATGTGAGGGTGTTAAGGAGTAGGGCTGTTTCCATTACTTTTACTTGGAGTTGCACCAAGATGAATGGCTCCTAAGACCAGTGGATTACTTTTATCCTTTAAAAGTTGAGGAGGCCGAGGTTTAAAGCTCGGATGCAGGAATTAGCAGTTCTTGCTGGGTTTGACCACCCCTCGGCGAGTAAGGAGATTTGAACTCCTATTTTTAGAATCACAATCTAATGTTTGAGTTAAACTATGCTTGCATAGAGGAGTTCCTGAGATCAGGTCTGGTTTTAGGATAAGGGTTAGTATGGGGATGATGTGAAGGATTATGAGGAGGTGCTCTCGTGTGTTCGAGTTTAAGGTTGATGTAATGTGGGATGGTAGTGTGCCTCGCTGGGTTGATAGGAGTATGTATAGTGTGTAGGTGGCTGTTAGCAGCGTTGCTGCTCCGGTTAGGATGATTGTTGGGGGGGATCAGTTGAAGAGGGCAATTATGATTGTTAACTCTGCTATGAGGTTAGTTGTTGGTGGTAGTGCCATGTTAGTTAGGTTAGCTAGTAGTCATCATAGTCCTATGAGGGGTAGGAGGGGCTGTAGGCCTCGTGTGAGTATGAGGATTCGACTATGTGTTCGCTCATAGTTTGTGTTAGCTAGGCAGAATAGTAGTGAGGAGGTGAATCCGTGGGAGATTATTAGGATTATTGCTCCTGAGAATGATCAGTGGGTTTGGATTATGCCTGCGGCGATTACTAGGCCCATGTGGCTTACTGAGGAGTAAGCGATGAGGGATTTTAGGTCTGTTTGGCGTAAGCAGATGGAGCTAGTCATTAGAGCGCCTCATAGGGCCAAGGTGAGGAATGGGTAGTGTAAGTGATTGGATAGGGGTCCTATTAGTAGGGTTATCCGTATGATGCCGTATCCGCCTAGTTTTAGTAGCAGAGCGGCAAGTAATATGGAGCCTGCGATAGGTGCTTCTACATGGGCTTTAGGCAGTCAGAGATGAAGGCCGTATAGGGGTGCTTTGACTATGAATGCTACTAGTAGGGCCATGGTTGCTAGCATAGTGGTTCATGAGGTTGGGAGGTTTGGGTGGGTTAGTTTTAGGATTGGTAGGTGTAGAGTCCCGGTTTTTGAGTGGAGGTAGAGGATTGAAATTAGTAGGGGTAGAGAGCTGATTAAGGTGTAGAATAGGAGATAAATGCCAGCGCTAAGCCGTTCGGGTTGGCTTCCTCATCGTGTGATTAGGATTAGCGTGGGGATTAAGGTGGCTTCAAATGAGATGTAGAATAGCATGAGTTCTGTGGCTGAGAATGCTAGGATAATAAATGGTTGGATGATGACTAGGGTTGAGATGAATATGCGTTTTCGTGTGTTGGGTTCGTGTTGAAGGTGGCCTTGGCTTGCTAAGATTATAAGGGGTAGAAATCAGCAGGATAAGACTAGTAGTGGCGATGAGATTTGGTCAGTGCACATTCAAGGGGTTAGGGTTTTTAGTGGGTAGTATGACGGTGCAATTCATTGAAGGCTAATTGAAGCAATTAGAAGGCTGTATGCTGTGGTGTTGGTTCATAGATGTTTAGGGGGGGATAGGAGGGCTACGGGGAGGAGTATGGTTGTTGGGAGAATAATTTTTAACATTGTAGGAGGTTTAGGTTGTGTAGGTGGTCTGAGCCATGTGTTCGTGTAGAGGCTACTAGTATGGCCAGGCCTGTGCTGGCTTCACATGCCGAGAATGCTAACATTAGGATGGGGACCAGGGTAAATGATGGGGTTTGATTTTCGATAGGTCAGATTGAGAGTGGGATAAATATAGAGAGTATTATGCTTTCTAGGCATAGGAGGGCGGAGATTAGGTGGGTTCGGTGGAATGCTAATCCTAGGCTGCTGAATGTGAATGCGGAGTAGAAGCTGAAATGTAGGGGTGACATGAGAAAGTTATAGGTGTTGGCTATAATTTGCTGGGCCGAAACCAGCTGTCTTGGTTAGACTAACTTTCTGTTATTCTGCTCATTCTAGGCCGCCTTGGGTTCATTCGTAAATAAGACCGAGTGTTAGTAGGGAAATGATAGTGGTGGCTCAGGTGAGGGTTGTTAAGGGGTATTGGAGTTGGATGGCTCATGGGAGGGGAAGGAGGAGGGCGATTTCTAGGTCGAACAAGAGGAATAGGATGGCTACTGAGGAAGAATCGGATTGAGAATGGTAGTCGGGCTGATCCTAGGGGGTCAAAGCCGCACTCGTATGGGGATAGTTTTTCTGAGTCTGGGGTTATTTGAGCTAATCAGAAGTTTAGGGCAGTTAATGCAGTACTTAGAGCAAAGGATAAGGATATTATGAATGTGAGTGTATTCATTGCTCTTCTCTGGGTTAGTACCAGATTCTAAAGATTGGAAGTCAGTTGTAATTAGTATACTAGAAGAGCAGGATCCTCATCAGTACATTGACATGTATAGGAAGAGTCAGATGACGTCTACAAAGTGTCAGTATCAGGCTGCAGCTTCGAATCCGAAGTGATGGTCTGATGTGAAGTGGAATTTAATTAATCGAAGGAGGCAGATTGTGAGGAAAGTTGATCCAATGATTACGTGGAGTCCATGGAATCCTGTGGCAACAAAGAAAGTAGATCCGTAAACGCTGTCGGCGATTGAGAATGAGGCTTCGTGGTATTCTATTGCTTGTAGTGCTGTGAAATAGAATCCAAGGAGAATGGTTAGGGTTAGTGCGTGGATGGCTTGTTTTCGGTTACCTTCTGTGATGCTGTGATGGGCTCATGTTACGGTAACGCCTGATGCTAGGAGGATTGCTGTATTGAGGAGTGGGACTTCTAGGGGGTTCAGGGGTTTGATTCCTGTTGGGGGTCATTGTCCGCCGAGTTCTGGTGTTGGGGCTAGGCTTGAGTGGAAGAAAGCTCAGAAAAATCCAAGAAAGAAAAAGGCTTCTGATGTAATAAAAAGGATTATTCCGTATCGTAGGCCTTTTTGGACGGTTGGGGTGTGGTGGCCTTGAAAGGTGCCCTCTCGGACTACATCCCGTCATCATTGAATTATGACTAGGAGTATTGAGAGAAGACCCATTGCTAGCAGGGTGAAGGAGTTGAAATGGAATCATATGATTAGGCCAGATGTGGTAAGTAGGGCAGCGGCTGCGCCGAAGATTGGTCATGGGCTTGGGTCAACTATATGGTAGGAGTGTGCTTGGTGTGCCATTAGATGTTTTCTTGTAAGTATAAGCTCAGAAGGAGGACAAATACGTAGGCTTGAATTATGGCTACTGCTACTTCTAGGATTGTTAATAAGAATAGAATTAGAGCGGTTAGGGCTGAAATTGATGGTAATATTGGCAGGAGGGTGATGGTGGCTGTGGAGATGAGTTGGATAAGTAGGTGGCCGGCTGTGAGGTTTGCCGTTAGGCGTACACCTAGGGCGAGTGGTCGGATGAGTAGGCTGGTTGTTTCGATTATAATTAAGGCCGGGATGAGTGGTGTAGGGGTTCCTTCAGGTAGTAAGTGGCCTAGAGAGGTGGAAGGTTGGTTTCGTAGGCCTACCAGGAGGGTAGCGAGTCATAGTGGAATGGCTAGGGCTATGTTTATTGATAGTTGGGTGGTTGGGGTGAAGGTATATGGGAGTAGGCCTAGGAGGTTGATGGAGAGGAGGAAGAGTATGAGTGAGGTTAGTAAGAGGGCTCATTTGTGGCCTGCTTTGTTTAGGGGGTTTATTAGTTGCTTAGTAATTAGGTTTGCGAATCAGAGTTGAAGGGTTGAGAGACGGTTATTGATTCAGCGGTGGCTAGGTGATGGCAGTAGTAGGGTTGGGAATAGAAGGGACAGAGGGATGAGCGGGATTCCTAGGAGGTATGGGCTTGAAAATTGGTCGAAGAAGCTTAGGTTCATGGTCAGGTTCAAGGAGTTGGTTTAGTTGGTAGGGTTTTGTTTAGGGGAGGGTTTGTGGTGATGAATGAGAGTAGTTTGGGTTGGATGAGGAGGGAAAAGGAGAATCATGTGAGGAGGAGGATAGTGAATCAGGGGTTTGGGTTTAGTTGGGGCATGTCATTAAGGAGGGTGGTGTGTCCTCTTTCTCTAGCTTAAAAGGCTAGTGCTGTGTCCATAGCTTCTTAATGGTTAGGATGATAACAGTGAAGATCAGGCTTCGAAGTGTTTTAGGGGGGTGGATTCTACTACGATTGGTATATAGCTGTGGTTGGCCCCGCAGATTTCTGAGCACTGTCCGTAGAACACTCCTGGACGAGTAGTGATGAAGGAGGTTTGGTTTAGTCGTCCTGGGATTGCGTCTGTTTTAACTCCTAGGGTGGGAACGGCTCAAGAGTGGAGTACATCATCAGCGGTAATGATCATTCGAATGGGGGATTCTATGGGAATTACAATTCGATGGTCTACTTCTAGAAGTCGGAAGTGGCCTTGGGGGAGGTCTGTTGTTGGGACTATATATGAGTCAAATGAGAGGTCTTTAAAGTCCGTGTACTCGTAAGATCAGTATCATTGGTGGCCAATAGCTTTTAGGGTAAGATCGGGTTCATCAATTTCGTCTATTATGTACAAGATTTGTAAAGAAGGGAGGGCAAGTAGGATTAGGACAATAGCGGGGAGAATTGTTCAGATTAGTTCGACTTCTTGAGCGTCTACGGTATTTGATGACAGTTTTTCTAGCAGTATGAGGGTTAAAAGATATAGTACTAAGCTGCAGATGGCTAGTGCTACTATTAGGGCATGATCGTGGAATTCGACGAGTTCTTCTATAATTGGGGATGAGGCGTCTTGGAATCCTAGTTGGGAGTGGTTTGCCATGTGAGATGTACGGGGTTTGCACCTGTGATTTAGTCTTGACAAGGCTATGTAATTGGTTTACTAACGTCTCATAAGAAAGAAGCATTAATTGGTTTGATGCGGTTGGCTTGAAACCAGCATGTGAGGGTTCGATTCCTTCCTTTCTTGTACTTGGACGAAAGCTGGTTCTTCGAAGGTGTGGTATGGTGGTGGGCAGCCGTGGATCCACTCGATATTAGTAGGGGTTAGTTCTGGTTGAAGGACTTTTCGTTTAGCTGAGAAGGCTTCTCAGACGATGAATATTAGTATGATTACGGCAGTTATTGAGATTAATGAGCCGATTGAAGACAGTGTGTTTCATAGTGTGTAGGCGTCTGGGTAGTCGGAGTATCGTCGGGGCATGCCGGCTAGGCCTAGGAAGTGCTGTGGGAAGAAGGTTAGGTTAACCCCTGTAAATATTACCCCGAAGTGTGCCTTAGTTCATGAGGGGTGAAGGGTGAAGCCTGTGAATAGGGGGAATCAGTGAGTGAATCCTGCTAGAATGGCAAAAACTGCCCCCATTGAGAGGACATAGTGGAAGTGAGCAACTACATAGTAGGTGTCGTGGAGGGCGATGTCTAGTGATGAGTTGGCGAGGACAATTCCTGTTAGACCCCCGATAGTAAAGAGGAAGATGAATCCCAAAGCTCATAGTATGGGAGGGTCTCATTTGATTGTTCCGCCGTGCAGGGTGGCTAGTCAGCTGAAGACTTTGATGCCAGTTGGGATGGCAATAATTATAGTGGCTGATGTGAAGTAAGCTCGAGTGTCTACGTCTATTCCGACTGTGAATATGTGATGGGCTCATACGATAAAGCCTAGGAATCCGATGGATATTATTGCTCAGACTATTCCTATGTATCCGAATGGTTCTTTTTTTCCTGCGTAGTACGCTACTACGTGGGAGATTATTCCGAACCCTGGGAGGATGAGGATGTAGACTTCGGGGTGGCCGAAGAATCAGAATAGGTGTTGGTATAGGACAGGGTCTCCGCCTCCAGCTGGGTCAAAGAATGTGGTATTAAGGTTTCGATCGGTGAGGAGCATTGTAATGCCAGCGGCGAGGACTGGTAGGGATAGAAGGAGTAGGATGGCAGTGATGAGGACGGACCATACAAATAAAGGTGTTTGGTACTGTGTTAGTGCGGGTGGTTTTATGTTGATGATGGTAGTGATGAAGTTGATGGCGCCTAAGATGGATGAAACACCTGCCAGGTGAAGGGAAAAAATGGCTAGGTCTACGGATGCACCGGCATGGGCTAGATTGCCAGCAAGGGGTGGGTAGACAGTTCATCCTGTGCCGGCTCCGGCCTCTACGGTAGAGGATGCTAGAAGTAGAAGGAAGGAGGGTGGAAGGAGTCAGAAGCTTATGTTGTTTATTCGTGGGAATGCCATGTCTGGGGCGCCGATTATGAGTGGAACTAGTCAGTTTCCGAAGCCTCCGATTATGATAGGTATGACTATGAAGAAAATTATGACGAAGGCATGGGCTGTGACGATTACATTGTAGATTTGGTCGTCTCCTAGAAGGGTTCCTGGTTGTCCTAGTTCTGCACGGATTAACAGGCTGAGTGCTGTGCCGACTATGCCTGCTCATGTGCCAAAGATTAGGTAAAGAGTGCCAATGTCTTTGTGGTTGGTTGAGAATAATCATCGGTTAATGAAGGTCACAGGTAAGATGGCTGAATGTTTAAGCGTTAGGCTGTAGTCCTTTTTACAGAGGTTTGATTCCTCTTCTTATCAACCCTGTAGTGAAGTTCATGGTGAGTTGCAAGCTCATTGATACACATTGAAGATGTGTCGGGGTTTTGTAGGCAGAAGCCAAGTGGTTATGGCATCTAGCTGTTAACTAGAATTGTATGGGATCGAGGCCCATCTGCCTAGATGAAGGCTTTAGCTTAATGAAAGTGTCTGGTTTGCATTCAGAAGATACAGGTTAATGTCCTGTTAGCCTTAGTATGTAGCAGAAACTAAGAGAGTTTAACTCTTATTTAAGGCTTTGAAGGCCTTTGGTTTGGGTAGCTGTTTAATCCTAAGTTTCTAGGTTATGGTAAGTATTAGGGGTGAGAGGGGTAGTAGGGATGTTGATAGTGCAATTAGGATGGCAGTGGTAGTGTTTGATGTTTTGTTAGTGCGCCATAGTTTTATGTGGTTAGAGGAGTTAGGGGGAAGTGTGATTGTTGAGTGGTATGCTAGACGGAGGTAGAAGAATAGGCCCAGTAAAGAGAGTATAGTAATGATTGTGGCTGTTGGTGTTATTTCTTGTTTAGTGAGTTCTTGGATGATGAGTCATTTAGGCATGAAGCCTGTCAGTGGGGGTAGGCCTGCTAGGGATAGGAGGGTGAGTATTAGGGTTGCGTTTAATATTGGGGTTTTTGTTCATGAGATGAGTATTGTTGATAGTTTTAAAACTTTGATTTGGTTTAAGGAGAGAAAGATGGCTGTTGTTATTAGGGTGTAGAGGAGGAAGGTGAGGAAGGTTAATTTAGGGCTGTAGGTAATGACTGCGACTATTCAGCCGAGGTGAGAAATGGATGAGAAGGCTAGGATTTTTCGTGTTTGTGTTTGGTTCAAGCCTGTTCAGCCTCCGATTAAGGTTGAGCTAATTGCTAGGGAAGCGAGTAGGGCGGGGTTGAGGGATTGTGATGTCATTAGGAGCAGAGTGATTGGGGGTAGTTTTATTAAGGTTGAGAGTAGCAGGGCAGTGGTTAGAGATGATCCTTGGAGTACTTCGGGGAATCAAAAGTGGAATGGAACCAGTCCTAATTTGATTGCAATTGCTATTGTTAATACGAGGCAGGATGTCGGATGGCTTAGTTGTGTAATGTCTCATTGGCCTGTGTGTCAGGCGTTGGCTATGCTGGAAAAGAGGATTAGGGCTGATGCAGTTGATTGGGTGAGAAAGTATTTGATGGCAGCTTCAATTGCTCGGGGGTGGTGGGGTTTAGAGATTAGGGGGATAATAGCCAGGGTGTTGATTTCTAGGCCAGTTCATGCCGTAATTCAATGGTTGCTAGAAATTGTGATGCTTGTCCCTGCGACTAGGCTTAGGGAGGTGATTAGTTTTGCGTGTGGGTTCATTAGTAGGGGAAGGGGTTGAACCATCGTTTTCGGGGTATGGGCCCGATAGCTTAATTAGCTGACCCTACTAGAAAATAATATAAAGGGAGTATGGAGAGTTTTGATCTCTTCTGTGTAGGTTCAATTCCTGCTTTTCTAAGACTGAGGAAGTGAGAGGACTGTTGTACCTCTATGTTCACTTTATCATAGTGACCCTTTAGTTCAGGCACACTTCCTTAGATGGGGGGTAGGCCGGCGTAGCTGATTGGCAGGCTAGTGTGTCAGAGGCATAGGGCTAGTGTTAGGGGGAGGAAGTTTTTTCATAGGAGATGCATTAATTGGTCGTAGCGGAATCGTGGGTATGAGGCTCGGATTCATAGGAATATAGATGAGAGAAGGAGGACTTTAGTGGCGAGGGCAATTGGGTATAGCTCGGGTGGTAGATTTAGGCAGCTAGGGTTGAGAAATAGAATTGTGGTTAATGCGTTCATAAGCATGATATTAGCATATTCGGCTAGGAAAAATAGGGCAAATGGCCCCGCAGCATATTCAACATTAAACCCTGAGACGAGTTCAGATTCTCCTTCTGTAAGGTCGAATGGGGCACGGTTAGTTTCGGCGAGGGTGGAGATGAATCATATTATTGCCAGGGGTCATGAGGGGAAAATGAGGTAGATGGGTTCTTGGGTGGTAGCTAGGGTGCTTAGGGAGTAGTTTCCGCATAATATGATTGTGGATAGGAGGATGATGGCTAGGGTAACTTCGTATGAGATTGTCTGGGCAACGGCCCGAAGGGCTCCGATTAGGGCATATTTGGAGTTTGAAGCTCATCCAGATCAGAGTAGGGAGTAGACAGTTAAACTTGATATGGCTAGGAGGAACAGTAGGCCTAGGTTCAGGTCTGCGAGGGGAAAAGGTAGTGGGAGAGGTGTTCAGATAGTGAGGGCTAGTAGTAGGGCTAGGACGGGTGTTATGATGAAGAGGAAGGGGGAAGAGGTGGATGGACGGATAGGCTCTTTGATAAATAATTTTACCCCATCTGCAACAGGTTGGAGTAGACCAAAAGGGCCCACGATGTTTGGGCCCTTTCGGGCCTGTATGTAGCTGAGGATTTTTCGTTCTACAAGTGTTAAGAAGGCCACGGCAATTAAGATTGGGAGTACATAGGATAAGGTTATGGCTAAGAGGCTCATTAAGGTAGATGAGGTCATATTGAGGAAGGAGCTAGGGAGAGGATTTGAACCTCTGGGGTAAAGGGTTTAAGCCTTTTGCATTTGCCGAGCTCTGCCACGCTAGCGAGTCCTTTTCTAGGAGCTTTGGGTGGGGGGGGAAGTCTTTTTAGCAGTTAAGTTGGATTCATTGCTTGGAAGGGGGGGTGTGCTTGTAGTATTGACCCCACTTCTCCGGTCCTTTCGTACTAGGAGAAGTGCATTCATAGATAGAAACCGACCTGGATTGCTCCGGTCTGAACTCAGATCACGTAGGACTGTTAATCGTTGAACAAACGAACCCTTAATAGCGGCTGCACCATTAGGTTGTCCTGATCCAACATCGAGGTCGTAAACCTCCTTGTCGATATGGGCTCTTGGAGGAGATTGCGCTGTTATCCCTGGGGTAGCTTGGTCCATTGATCAATTATATTGGGTCTGGTTACTGTTAGTACTTAGGGGGGTGGGTCTTGGTGAAGAGTTATGGTCTGCAGTTTGGAGGATTTATTTTTCTCCAAGGTCGCCCCAACCGAAAAATGTCGACCAAGTGTTTTGTGTAGGTGGGTCCGATGGATTTGAACTGGTGTCAAAGTGGTCGTGATTTTGAAGTTCCACAGGGTCTTCTCGTCTTATGGTCACATTCTCGTTTTTGCACGGGAATACTAATTTCACTGATTATCTGTAGGAGACAGTTAAGACCTCGTTTAGCCGTTCATACAAGTCTCGATTTATGAGACAATTGATTGCGCTACCTTCGCACGGTTAGGATACCGCGGCCGTTGAACACAAGGGTCACTGGGCAGGCATCACCTTCAATACTTGTTGTTTGCTGAAGGCTATGTTTTTGGGAAACAGTCGGGTCTTTGGGTTTGCCGAGTTCCTTTTACAGATTTTGATCTTCTTATAAGCGCTCCTGAGTTGGCATAACAAGTTGGGTTGAATACATGTTCTTGTTGTAGTGGTGGTATAAGTCAGATTTGTTAATAGTGTGCCAATGTAAGTTTGCGCTGTAGAGGGGGGGCCCCAAGTTACTTATTTTAGCATTAATTCTCCTATAATCATAGGTTAACCTGCTATGGGTAAGGGAGTCAAAGTGGATTCTGGATCTTTAGTGGGAGCGAGCTTTGACGCACTCTTTTGTTGATGGCTGCTTTAAAGCCCACGGGGTTAGGGAGAGTGGATGGTATTATCCGCTAGAGGAGGTTGTATTCTTTTTCGAGGGAGCTGTACCCCCCTCGAATTGCTCTCAGCTCTGTCGTGCAGTTGATGGGTTAGGTAGGATGTCCCAGTAGAATGGGCTGAGGGGGAACTTAGATTCATTTGGCAGGTAACCAGCTATCACCCAGCTCGGTAGGCTTTTCACCTCTACTAACGAGTCGTCCCACTCTTTTGCGACAGAGACGGGTTCGCTCAATGTTTAGCTGCTCGCAAGTAGCTCGCTTGGGTTTCGGGGAGGCAAACTTTAGTACGCTTTGCTTGGTTGTTCTTGCTAAATCATGATGCAAGAGGTACAAGGGCTAGTCTTTACTGTCTATTGCTTTGGGTTTTCATTGTTATTTCATCTTTCCCTTACGGTACGGTTGGCCTCTATTGCGCCAGAGTGTCTTTTCTATCGCCTATACTAGGATATGGTTATAATGTTTTGGTTAGTTGGGGTAGTAAGCTTATTGATGTTTGTGTGCGGAGGTTGGTTGGGCTAGAGGGAGGGCAAATCAAGACGATTTCGTTTGTGGAAATATCTTTCAGGTGTAAGCTGAATGCTTTGGGAGTTTATAGCTACGTCTTGGTGGTCTAAGTACACCTTCCGGTACACTTACCTTGTTACGACTTACCTCGTCTTTGGCCTTAAAGGGGGGTAGGCTGGGTGTATTATTTATTGGGATTGGTGGCTTGCGAAGAGGGTGACGGGCGGTATGTACGTGCCCCAGAGCCAGCTTAAAGTAGGCTTGGATGTATGGTCCCATTTTACTGCTAAATCCTCCTTCTAAGGGCAGATTTCATGCTCTTTTTCGTAAGTGTTCTATGCTAGAAAATGTAGCCCATTTCTTCCACCTCATGAGCTATACCTTGACCTGTCTTGTTAGCGGGGGCTATTTGGCTCACTGTTGTGCTTTCATGTAGGTGGGCTGGCGACGGCGGTATGTAGGCTGTGTTGGCAAGGGGTGGTTGGGTGAATCGTGGATTATCGGTTATAGAACAGGCTCCTCTAGGTGGGTTTGGGGCACCGCCAAGTCCTTAGAGTTTTAAGCGTTTGTGCTCGTAGTTCTCAGGCGGATACTAAAGTATTAAAGTATCTGGATTTAGGGCTAGGCATAGTGGGGTATCTAATCCCAGTTTGTGCCCTGGCTTTCGTGGGTTGAAATTGGTCGTGGTGGCTAAGATGGTTTTGAGGTTGGGCTTAGGTGAATCTTTGGCTTATGACAGCTTAGTTGCATTTTGATCTTAGTTGGTGGGATAACATGTAGCCACTCTTTACGCCGGAGGGATTATTGACTAGGGTTTCTTGTATGACCGCGGTGGCTGGCACAAGATTTACCAACCCTGAAGTGTGTTGCTATGGCTAAGTCAAGTTTACACTTATTGCTTAATGTTAACTACTGCTGAATACCCGTGGGGGTGTGGCTTAGCAAGGCGTCTTGGGCTACTGTTTGGTGTGCCTGATGCCTGCTCCTTTTGCTTTGGGGTGTGAAGGTTTAAGGGCATTTTCACTGGAATGCGGATACTTGCATGTATATGTCTAGCAAAAGCCAATAATAAGGTTAGGACTAAGTCTTTTGCCCACAGGTAATGTGAGTACCGTCTTGGCATCTTCAGTGCCATGCTTTGGTGGCTAAGCTATGTGAGCTTGATGGTAGGTAAGTTGAACTATTTGGTTGTCGATAATATAAATGATGTTCGTTTTTGGTTTGTTTTTAGGGATTAATGGGGGGTGGTTGGGTTTGTTTGTTTTGATACATGCAAAGTGGTAGTGGGGTTTCTCTAATAATTTGAATGGTAATGACAATGTATATATGTATTATACAAACGTTTAATTGTGGTTTGTGGGTGTTTAGGCGTTAATTTGTTTGTTATAATTTTTTTTTTTAAAAACGTTTAATAAAATTAAAATAAAATAAAAATAAAATTGTGGGAAATTTTCTGGTTTTGTGAAGAAAATAGAGGAAGTGAAAATGGGTAAAAACATGTCCGACGAGCATTCACTAAATAGCACCATGCTGCCGGGGAGGGTGGAAGAACCATAACCAAATGCGATCCAAAGTGCATCAGTGTCAAGATGATTCCCCATACACGCAAACCGTATCATCGAGGGACACGAGAGGACTAGGATAGGACGCAACGCAGGTGTAATCCAGGCTTCACTTGAATAGCACTCTGGCGACGGCACTGTGAAGGGCAACCTGTGAAGAAGCCCCAGAGAAAAAAGGAACCAACAGCAGAGAAGAGATAAGATGCCGCGATCACGGACTGAAGAGGGGAAAAGAGTTCACAGATGACTTCGTGAAAAGTGAGGAAATCAGGAGTTAAGCGGGTGATGGCCCTGACCGAGGAACCAGAGCCGCAANAGAGCAAGAGGGGCGAGGGGTTTAGGGGGAAAGAATGGGCCTGAAGCTAGTCATATAGGACATTACAGGCAGGGGTTGCTGATCTCTCGTGAGGTGTACGATCAATAAATCCATCTGGTACGTCTAGCATAACCAAATGGGGTAATACATGTAGTTTATGATATGTCCTGTTACCATTCATGGTTAGGTGGCTTGTGGGTTGTGGAGAGGTCTATGGTGGGGTACAGTGTATGTCTAGGAGCATTACATATCTTAGTACATTTGGGAGGAATGTGGGAGAAGTATTTATGTCCGTTTACATATATATGGGTTTAGTACGTGTGCAATATATAGTACCGGTACCATAATGTATGTGGTATATAAATGTATGTACAATTATACATAGTATACCCCCCCTGGGGGGGAAAGGGGGGGTACACTCAATAGGGGGGTTAGGTTAAAAAAATAAGTT